CTAATAAACTAAAAGAAACCTCAGTAACGGAAGAAAGAGATGTAGAAATAGAAACAACTTCCGAAACGAAGGGGACTAAAGAGGAACAAAAGGGATCCACAGAAGAAGATCCTTCTCCTTCCCTTTTTTCGGAAGAAAAGGAGGATCCGTACAAAATCGATGAAACAGAAGAGATCCGAGTGAACGGAAAGGAAAAAACAAAGGATGAATTCCACTTCCACTTTCAAGAGACAGGCTATAAAAAAAGACCAGTTTATGAAACTTCTTATCTGTATGGGAATCAAGAAAAAGAAAATTTGAAGTTAGAAATACTTAAAGATTCACAGATTCAAAAAGAAAAAAAGAAAAATATGATACTTTTCGGGTTTGAAAAAAATATTTTCGGTTTTGAAAAACCTCTTATTAATATTTTTTTCGACTATAAACTATGGAAACGCCCGTTTCGATATATAAAAAACAAGCAATTTGAACATTCTATAAGAAATGAAATGTCACAATATTTTTTTTACACTTGTCAAAGTGATGGAAAACAAAGAATTTGTTTTACCTATCCGTCTAGTTTACCAACATTTTTTGAAATGATACAGAGAAAAATAGCGTTGTTCATAACAGAAAAATTATCTGCTGATGAACTCTATACTTCTTGGGTTTATACTAAGGAACAAAAAGAAATCAAACTAAGCAATGAATTTATAACAAGAATAAGGACTTTAGAAAGTGGATCTTTTACTCTAGATAGACTGACTAGATTATGTAATGATAAGACTCAAAAAGAATACTTTCCAAAAAAATATGATCCTTTGTTAAACGGTTGTTATCGTGGGAAAAAAAAAAAAAATTCACTAATAACTGAAAATGTTATAGGAAATTCTATAGATACTTTTTGTATAAATAAGATTTATGATATACTTTTTGGAAATCAATATAGAGAATTTGAACACAAAAGAGATACGTTTGATAAAAAAGCATTCGCAACTAAAATAAAAAATGAAAAAAATTATAAAAAAGTACCTCGATGGTCATACAAATTAGTCAAAGAATCGGAACAACAGGAAAGAGAAAGCAACGAAGACATGCTAGCCGATCCCGGTTTTCAGTCAAGAAAGGGTAAAGATATAGTTATTTTTACTGCTAATCAACAGAATACCAATACTTATAACACGTATTTGAATAATCTTGATATGCCAGACGAAATCTCGGTGATGCGTTATGCAGAAGACTCAGATTATCGTCGAGATCTAATTAAAGGCTCCATGCGCGCTCAAAGGCGAAAACTACCTGTTCTCCAACTGGTTGAAAGAAATGCCCAGCCCCCCTTTTTTTTGGATAGAATAGAAAAAAAAAACTTTTTTTCTTTTTCTATTTTCATTTTCAGACGGATCAAACTCATTTTTTTAAATGGAACGAGTAAAAACACAGAATTCACAATTTCGGATTATATGGACGAAGAAATACAAGAAAAGAAAAAAAAACAGAAGGATAAAAGAGAGTGGGAAAAAGAAAAAGAAAGGGCAGGGCTAGAAATAGCAGAAAAGTGGGATAACTTTCAACATGGTCAAATAATACGAAGTTTTCTATTACTAACACAATCATGTCTTAGAAAATATATTAGACTACCGTTATTGATAATAGCTAAAAATATTTGCCAGATGTTATTATTTCAAAGTACCGAATGGTACCAAGATTTTAAGGATTGGACTAAAGAAATACATGTTAAATGCACCTATACTGGTGTTCCAGTATCAGAATTTCCAGAAAAATGGTCACAGGAGGGTATGCAGATAAAGATTGTATGTCCTTTGCGTCTCAAACTACGGCCTAGATCTAAGCTGCAATCTCCTTATAGAGCTTATAGAGATAGAATTAAAAACAAAGGACAAAAAAAGGGGGGGGATGTTTGGTTTTTAACAGTTTGGGGACAGGAAAGCGAAGTTCCATTTGGTCATCCCCGAAAACGACCTTCTTCTTTTGAACCTATTTTTAAAGATTTTGAACCACTTTTTAAAGAACTCGTTAAAGAACTCGTAAAAAAAATTAGAAAATGGAAAAAAAAAAACAATTTAGAACTAAAAATTTTAAAAGTTTTAAAAGAAAGAACAAATTTTGTTTTAAAAATCTCAAAAGAAATAAAAACACTAATCTCAAAAGAAACAAAAACATGGATTATAAAAAGTGTTTTACTTATAAAAAAAGTAATAAAAACAATAAAAGAACTCTTCAACTTCAAAATAAACTCAATTCGATTATTTAGATTCAGCAAAATAGATGAATTGAGTGAAACTAAAAAAGAAAAAGATTTGAATAAAAAAAATAGAATTAGGCATAAATCATCACGTCAAATTAGATCTATGGGTTGGACAAAATTTTCGGAAACAGAAAAAACACCGAAAGATTTACCTAATTTAACTAATAGAACAAGCACAATCCGAAAGGAAATAGACAAATTTAAAAAAGAAAAGAACGCGGACTTGAAAAGTCCAAAGATAAATAGTAGTTCTAGAAAAAAAAGTACTAAAAAATTAGAATCAAAAACGAATATTTCGAAGAGCTTAAAAAGAAAAAAAATTCGATTAATCCGTAAATCATATTCTTTTTTAAAACTTGTTATTGAAAGGATATATATAGATATTTTTCTATCTCTCATTAATATTCCCAGAATTAATGCACAACTTTTTTTTGAACCAATACTAAAAATTAGTGACAAATCCATTTACATTTCTAATAATAAAACAAAGACAGAAAGAATTGATATAACAAAAAAAAACACAATTTTTTTTATAAAGTCGTTTTTTTATATTAAAAATAAGAATTCAGAAATTTATTGGAAATTGTCTTCCTTGTCCCAAGCATATGTTTTGTACAAATTATCCCAAAACCAAATTAGTAACTTGTACAATAATCTTCAACATAATAGAGGATCACGTTTTCTTAAAAATGAAATAAAAAATTATTTTGAAACAGAGAGAAAGTCTAAATTAAGAGATAAAAAACTTTTGAATTCTGTAATAAATCAATGGAAAAACTGGTTAAGGTATCATTATCAATATGATTTATGGAAGATTAGATGGTCTAAATTAGTACCACAAAACTGGAGAAATGGGATTAATCAACATTCTATGGATCAAAATAAAGATTTAAACAAATGGAATTCATATGAAGAATTCATTCATTACGAAAAAGAAACTGATTATACAGTAGACTCATCAGTAAATCAAAAAGATAAGTTTAGAAAACACTATCGATATGATATATTATCATATAGATATATATATTATGCAGATAAGAAGAATTTTTATACTTTTGTCCCACCATTACAAGTAAACAATAACCAAAAAATTTTGTATAATTTCAACACAAGTAAATTTTTTGATATGTCAGGAGATATACTTTTCAATACTTATATAGGAAACGCGAATATTTTGGATATAGATAAAAAGATAGATAGAAAATATTTTGATTGGAGAATTCTCGATTTTTGTCTTAATTTAGGAATGAATGAAGAAATACGAAAGCCTTCCATATTAAATCTCGAGTGTTGGTTCTTCCCCAACTTTATATTACTTTTTAATGTATATAAAAGAAAACCTTGGGTCATACCAATAAAATTTCTTCTTTTTCATTTTAATGAAAATTTTAGTGAAAATAAAAACCTAACTGAAAAAACAAAAACAAAAGGGGATCTTTTTATATCATCGAATAAAAAAAAATCTCTTGAATTTGAATTAGAGACTCAAAATCACGAAGACAAAGAGACCGTAGACCAAGAGAGTGCTGGATTAGTTCTCTCAAATCAAGAAAAAGATGTTGATGGTGATTATACAGGATCAGACATAAAAAAAGGTAAAAAAAAAAAGCAATACAAAAAAAATCTGGAAGTAGAATTCAATTTCTTACTAGAAAGATATTTGTTTTTTCAAATGAGACTGGATGATGAGTCTTTCTCTCAAAAAATAATCAATAATATCAAGTTCTATGGTCTCTTGTTTAGATTAAAAAATCCAAGAGAAATTGTTACAGCCTATATTCAAAGGGGAGAAATTTGTTTGGATATAATACTAATTCCGAACAATTTCTATTTCCCTATTAGAGAATTGCTGAAAGGGGGGATATTTCGTATCAAAATCGAACCAGCTCGACTATCTGTAAAAAATGATGGAAAATTTTTTATTTATCAAACCCTAAGTATTTTATTGATTTATAAAAGTAAATACCAAAATAATCAAAGATACCCAAACAAAAGATATGGTTTTAAACATATTTTTGATAAATCTATTGTAAGCCATCAAAGAATAACTGGAAATAGGGACAAAAAGAATTATGAGTTCCTTATTCTTGAAAATATATTATCGACTAGACGTCGTAGAGAATTGAGAATTCTAATTTGTTTATTTTCAAGAAACAGAAAAAATATGGATATAAATCCAGTAGGGAACAGCATAAAAAATTATGGTCAATTTATGATTTTGGATAACAACAAACATTGTGATAAATTAAAGGTCTTTCTTTGGCCCAATTATCGATTAGAAGATTTAGCTTGTATAAATCGCTATTGGTTTGATACTAACAATGGCAGTCGTTTTAGTATGGTAAGGATACATATGTTTAATTAAAAATTTCAAAATGAAAAATTTTAATTTTTAATATGTATACTGTATTCTATTTGGTATATGAAAACTAAAGAGATCGACACATGCGGTGTCTTACATTACATTCTGATACATGATACTAATCTAATTCAACGACGTATTATTATTAATTAGATCTATAACTAAATTTAATTAGATCTATAACTAAATCAAAAAAATATTATTTTTTAAGTTGGATTTTGTATATGTTTTATGAGTCCTATCCTTTTGGATATCAACAACGAATTAAATAAAAAAATAGGTTTGATCATTGATTTTTTTTTAGTTGATAAAATAATAATTCGAGAATAAAATTAATTCTACCAGATTAAAATTAAAATAGCTGGCATTATTATTACTGATCGTTAAAATTACTATCTTGCAAAAAGGGTGGAGAAAATTTCGTTATTATGGTAAAAAAATCATTTATCTCGGGTATTTCACAAGAACAAAGAGAAGAAAACAGGGGGTCCGTTGAATTTCAAGTAGTAAATTTCACCAATAAGATACAAATACTCACGTCACATTTGGAATTGCACAGAAAAGACTATTTATCTCAGAGAGGTTTGCGTAAAATTCTGGGAAAACGCCAGCGTTTATTGGTCTATTTGTCAAAGAAAAATAGAGGACGTTATAAAGAATTAATTGATCGGTTGGAGATTCGAGAGCCAAAAACTCATTAATCATTAATTAGAATTGAAAGAACTTGAATTTTTTTATTTTATTTGATTTATTAGATATTGAATTTTAATGAATTGAATTTTAATAATTTAAATGAAGTTCTTTTTGTTTTAAGCAATTCCTGAAAAAAAAAGGAATCGAGGAAAAACCTATGAATGTACCAGCTAAAAAAAAAGACCTTATGATAGTAAATATGGGTCCTCACCACCCATCAATGCACGGTGTTCTTCGACTCATTATTACTTTAGATGGTGAAGATGTTATTGACTGTGAACCAATATTGGGGTATTTACACAGAGGAATGGAAAAAATTGCAGAAAATCGAACAATTATACAATATTTGCCTTATGTAACACGTTGGGATTATTTGGCTACTATGTTCACAGAAGCAATAACCGTAAATGGACCAGAACAGTTAGGAAATATTCAAGTACCTAAAAGAGCCAGTTATCTCAGAGTAATTATGTTGGAGTTGAGTCGTATAGCTTCTCATTTGTTATGGCTTGGTCCCTTTATGGCGGATATTGGTGCACAAACACCCTTTTTCTATATTTTCAGAGAAAGAGAATTAGTCTATGATCTATTCGAAGCTGCTACCGGTATGAGAATGATGCATAATTATTTTCGTATCGGAGGAGTAGCTGCTGATTTACCTCATGGTTGGATAGATAAATGCTTGGATTTCTGTGATTATTTTTTAACAGTAGTTGCTGAATATCAAAAACTTATTACGCGAAATCCTATTTTTTTAGAAAGAGTTGAGGGAGTAGGAATTATTAGTGGAGAGGAAGCACTAAATTGGGGCTTATCAGGACCAATGCTACGAGCTTCCGGAATACAATGGGATCTTCGTCAAATTGATCATTACGAATGTTACGATGAGTTTGATTGGGAAGTCCAATGGCAAAAAGAAGGAGATTCATTGTCTCGTTATTTAATACGTATAAGTGAAATGGCGGAATCAATAAAAATTATTCAACAGGCTCTGGAAGGAATTCCGGGGGGGCCTTATGAAAATTTAGAAATACGATGTTTTGATAGACTACGGGACCCCGAGTGGAATGATTTTGAATATCGCTTCATTAGTAAAAAACCTTCTCCCACTTTTGAATTGTCGAAACAAGAACTTTATGTACGAGTAGAAGCCCCAAAGGGGGAGTTGGGAATTTTTTTGATAGGAGATCAAAGTGTTTTTCCTTGGAGATGGAAAATTCGCCCACCTGGTTTTGTCAATTTGCAAATTCTTCCCCAGTTAGTTAAAAGAATGAAATTGGCTGATATTATGACAATACTAGGTAGTATAGATATCATTATGGGAGAAGTTGATCGTTGAAATGATAATTGATACAATAGATGATACAATAGAAGTACAAGATATTCATTTTTTTTCCAGATTGGAAGTTTTAAAAGAGATCTATGGGATTATATGGATACTTATACCTATTTTTACTCTTGTACTGGGAATCACAATAGGGGTACTAGTAATTGTGTGGTTGGAAAGAGAAATATCAGCAGGGATACAACAACGAATTGGCCCTGAATACGCAGGCCCTTTGGGAATTCTACAAGCTCTAGCAGATGGGACAAAACTACTTTTCAAAGAAAACCTCCTTCCATCGAGAGGAGATACTCGGTTATTTAGTATGGGCCCATCTCTAGCAGTAATATCAATTCTACTAAGTTATTCAGTAATTCCGTTTGGCTATCATCTTGTTCTAGCCGATCTCAATATTGGTGTTTTTTTATGGATCGCTATTTCAAGTATTGCTCCGATTGGACTTCTTATGTCAGGATATGGATCAAATAATAAATATTCCTTTTTAGGTGGTTTACGAGCTGCTGCTCAATCAATTAGTTATGAAATACCATTAACTCTTTGTGTGTTATCAATATCTCTACGTGTGATTCGTTTATAGATTTTACCTAGATTTCTTTTATTTTTCTAAATATTAAAGAAAGAAATGAAATAGATATCTTTATTTTTTTCTTCATGATGGGGGTTGATGAACTCAATTAAATCAGATAGTTATATGAGTGAAAGAAAACAGCTTAGAAATTAAATTTGCAGTAGAACTATAAAATCTCATTTCTTGTGTACAAGGATCAAGCAGAAACAATATAAGCAGTAGAGACTGGTTACCCCAAGATTAGTGATTGAGCATCATGTCTTGAAGCGGGGTAAAAAAATCAACTTTATGGAATTCTCACTATCGTTTGTCTGTATTAACATATGTGTATTACCATAATGGGGAATGGAGTAAAAATAAGTGGATGGTTAGGAACACCAAAATACACAAAGGATTAGTAATAGAGATTATGTAAATTATCCAACGGGACATTTCTGCATAAAAGGAATCCTAATTGGGGCTTTCAGTTGGTAGAAATGATCGAGCAGTACTTCCCATGATTCCGATCCAGAGTATGCTCCTATCCACTGATTAAAGAAATGACTATCAGGAACGAAATAATCCTTTATTTTTTTAGTCTCTCCCCTTTTTTTGAGAGAAGAATAGGAACAAACAACTAGAAAGAATGCAATGATAAAGTATAGTAAAAAAAATTATTTTTGATTCTTTCTTTATTAGTTTTTATTCTTTCTTTATTAGATAGATCTATACTCTATTTCTAGAGATATAATTCTTGTCTTTGTTATGATGCATGATTCAAGAATTAATGGAATGTCTAATTATTTTTTTTGTAATCACAAATAAAATAATGGGTTGAAAATTGATAATACTAAAAAAAGTATTCCATTATAAGGATTAAGTTATTACTCAAAAAAAGAAAATTATTTTAAGGGTGAGATAAATTCAGAAGTATTTTTATTTTATTATAGCAGACAGAATTCCATCGGTCTAATTCGGGACCTTCTAATTTTATGGATTTTGAATATAAAAAATAATAAGATAAATAAAAAAAATTTGGTCCTTATATTTCTTTTTGGCCCTTGAGGAGCCGTATGAGGTGAAAATCTCACGTACGGTTCTGTAATAGCGAGAGAAACAGGAATGTTCTTATCGACTAGGATTATCTAACAGTTTGAGTACAGTTGATATAGTTGAGGCGCAGTCAAAATATGGTTTTTGGGGGTGGAATTTATGGCGTCAACCTATAGGGTTTATTGTTTTTCTAATTTCTTCCCTAGCAGAATGTGAAAGATTACCTTTTGATTTACCAGAAGCCGAAGAAGAATTAGTAGCCGGTTATCAAACCGAATATTCCGGTATCAAATTTGGTTTATTTTACGTTGCTTCTTATCTAAATCTACTCGTTTCTTCATTTTTTGTAACAGTTCTTTACTTAGGTGGTTGGAATCTATCTATTCCATACATATTTAGCCCTGAACTTTTTGAAAAAGCAGGTGGAGTCTTTGGAACGACAATTGATATCTTTATTACATTAGCTAAAACTTACTTGTTCTTGTTCATTCCTATCACAACAAGATGGACTTTACCTAGGCTGAGGATGGATCAATTATTAAATCTTGGATGGAAATTTCTTTTACCTATTTCTCTAGGTAATCTATTATTAACAACCTCTTCCCAACTTCTTTCACTGTAAATATGCTATTCTATATTTAATAGATTTCATTTAGACTTGTTTCAAACAAGAGAAAGAAACAAACATAAAATTATTCCTAAACATTCACAATATGTTCCCTATGGTAACTGGGTTCATGAATTATGGTGAACAAACAATACGAGCTGCAAGGTACATAGGTCAAGGGTTTATGATTACCTTATCCCACGCAAATCGTTTCCCTGTAACAATTCAATATCCTTATGAAAAATTAATCACATCGGAACGTTTCCGTGGTCGAATCCACTTTGAATTTGATAAATGCATTTCTTGTGAAGTATGTGTTCGTGTATGTCCTATAGATTTACCTGTCGTTGATTGGAAATTGGAAAACGGTATTCGAAAAAAAAGATTGCTTAATTATAGTATTGATTTTGGAATCTGTATATTTTGTGGTAACTGTGTTGAGTATTGTCCAACAAATTGTTTATCAATGACTGAAGAATATGAACTTGCTACTTATGATCGTCACGAATTGAATTATAATCAAATTTCTTTAGGGCGTTTACCAATACCAATAATTGAGGATTACACAATTCGACCAATTTTGAACTTTACTCAAATAAAAAATCGGTAAAGTCCTCGATTCAATTAAGAAAAATGCCCACTAAAAAATTTGATCTAAAATCTAAAGGAAAGGCATGATTTTTTTTGCTCGGTCCATAATTACAGTAAAATCCCAACTATTGATTGGCGAGAATCAATACCAAATTTGGGTTAAAAACAAAAACCGATTCATACATTTTTTGTTGAAAAGATAGTTTTTTCGAATTAACAAATTTGAATTGACTAAAGAACGAGATTTGTCTAATAAAAGAATTGAGCCGACATAAATAGACATCTATTAGAATAAATAGAATAAAATTCAATTTAGGAATGTGTTCTAAAAAATAGGATAACTATACTTTTTTCCTGGTCCGGTCAATAAGGTCATGAAACATTTCGATTTATTTATTATTTTACATCTAATGGATTTACCGGGACCAATACATGATTTTCTTTTAGTCTTTCTGGGATCGGGTCTTATATTAGGAGGTCTAGGAGTGGTATTACTTACCAATCCGATTTTTTCGGCTTTTTCATTAGGATTGGTTCTTAGTTGTATCTCTTTATTATATACTTTATCAAACTCCCATTTTGTAGCTGCCGCACAACTTCTTATTTACGTGGGAGCTATAAATGTTTTAATTATATTTGCTGTCATGTTTATTAATGGTTCAGGAGGATATTACAAGGATTTGAATCTTTGGACTGTCGGAGATGGGATTACTTCGATAGTTTGTACAAGTATTTTTGTTTTACTACTTACTACTATTCTAGATACGTCATGGTACGGGATTATTTGGACTACAAGATCAAACCAGATTATAGAACAAGATTTGATAAGTAATAGTCAACAAGTGGGTATTCATTTATCAACCGAATTTTTTCTTCCATTTGAACTCATTTCAATAATTCTTTTAGTTGCTTTGATAGGTGCAATTGCTGTAGCTCGTCAGTAATCAATCTTTATAACTAGTAATTGAAATTACAGTTTGTTCTGTGTTATCTATCACATCTATTAACCTTCCCCTCTATTTGAAAATTCTTCATATACATAATATACATATATAAAAAAAGGTTTTTAGTTCGATTCTATTTCTTTATCTTTTTCCGTAGTTTTTCTATTCTAGTAAATTGAATAAATTTTTGTTCATATTGAAATGAATCAAGATTGATAAGGAGTTGGTCAATGATGCTCGAACATGCACTTTTTTTGAGTGCCTATTTATTTTCTATCGGTATCTATGGATTGATCACGAGTAGAAATATGGTTCGAGCTCTTATGTGTCTTGAACTTATACTCAATGCAGTTAATATAAACTTCGTAACATTTTCTGATTTTTTTGATAGTCGCCAATTAAGAGGAGACATTTTCTCAATTTTTGTTATAGCTATTGCAGCCGCTGAAGCAGCTATTGGCCTAGCAATTGTTTCGTCAATTTATCGTAACAGAAAATCCACTCGTATTAATCAATCGAATTTGTTGAATAAGTAATTAATCATAAAAAGAAAAATAGTTAGAAACTAGAAGTTCTATCAAATTGTAAATAAATACTATTCATCAATTCCAATTAGCATGTAGGATATTTAATGTAGGAGCATGATCATGTTTACGAAAATCTAAGAAATCAAAGTACCGTGGCCCTCTTTCATGATCCGATCCAGAGCAGAAGTAGATTGATTAGAAATAGAAAAATTCTAAAAATTCGGATAAATTATTGATTCGTCTGGTGTCTAAATATATGAGTTATTTACAAGTTTACTAGATTGAAAATTAATGATGTTAAAAAAATTATAGATCCAATGTCACATTCAGTAAAGATTTATGATACATGTATAGGGTGTACTCAATGTGTCCGAGCTTGCCCCACAGATGTATTAGAAATGATACCTTGGGACGGATGTAAAGCTAAGCAAATAGCTTCCGCTCCAAGAACAGAGGACTGCGTTGGTTGTAAAAGGTGTGAATCTGCTTGTCCAACGGATTTCTTGAGTGTTCGGGTTTATTTATGGCATGAAACAACTCGCAGCATGGGTCTAGCTTATTGATACGGTTCAAAAACATCACGCAACTCCATTTTATTTTTTTTTTACCGATAAAAGCCCGGGCTCAAACTAACATATGTTAGTTTGAGCCGGGGCTTTTCTGGTCCAAGTGTATCTTGTCTTTACCACGAATTATTTTCCTTGGTTAACAATAATTGTCGTTTTGCCAATAGCCGCAGGTTCTTTAATTTTATTTCTACCTCATAGAGGAAATAAGATAGTAAGGTGGTATACGTTATGTATATGTATTTTAGAACTCCTTCTAACGACTTATGCATTCGGTTATCATTTCCAATTGGACGATTCATTAATACAACTGGCTGAGGAGTATAAATGGATCAATTTTTTTAATTTTTATTGGAGATTAGGAATAGATGGACTTTCTATAGGACCCGTTTTACTGACAGGATTTATCACCACTTTAGCGGCTTTAGCGGGTCGGCCTGTTACTCGAGATTCCCGATTTTTCCATTTCTTGATGTTAGCAATGTACAGTGGTCAAATAGGATTATTTGCTTCTCGCGACCTTTTACTTTTTTTCATTATGTGGGAGTTCGAATTAATTCCTGTTTATCTACTTCTATCCATGTGGGGAGGCAAAAAGCGTTTGTACTCAGCTACAAAGTTTATTTTGTATACTGCAGGGGGTTCCATTTTTCTCTTAATGGGAGTTCTGGGTCTGGGTTTATATGGTTCCAACAACCCAACATTAAATTTGGAAACATTGGCTAATCAATCGTATCCTATAGTATTGGAAATACTATTCTATATTGTATTTCTTATTGCTTTTGCTGTCAAATCACCGATTCTACCCCTCCATACATGGTTACCAGACACCCATGGAGAAGCACATTACAGTACGTGTATGCTTTTAGCTGGAATCTTATTAAAAATGGGAGCATATGGATTGGTTCGGATCAATATGGAATTATTTCCCCGCGCTCATTCTCTATTTTCTCCGTGGTTGATTATAGTAGGCACAATACAAATAATATATGCAGCTTTAACATCTCTTGGCCAACGAAA